GCGTTTCCGCGGCCGAATCCACTTTGAATTTGATAAATGCATTGCTTGTGAAGTATGTGTTCGCGTATGTCCTATAGATCTGCCCGTTGTTGATTGGAAATTGGAAACTGATATTAGAAAGAAACGATTGCTTAATTACAGTATTGATTTTGGAGTATGTATATTTTGTGGTAATTGCGTTGAGTATTGTCCAACAAATTGTTTATCAATGACTGAAGAATATGAACTTTCTACTTATGATCGTCACGAATTGAATTATAATCAAATTGCTTTGGGTCGGTTACCAATGTCAGTAATTGACGATTACACAATTCGAACAATTTTAAATTTGCCTGAAATAAAAACTTAATAACTCATTCTTTTAGATCAAAATGAGTTATTAAATTTTTATTTGGTGAATAACTAGAATTTTATTAATATATTCATAATTATATTGATTATATTGATTAGGAGACGAGAATCATGTTTTAATTTATATTAAATAGATTTCTATGACTATATTGAGGATTTCCAAATATATAGATTTAAATTACTCTTTCGAGAGATTAGGCCAATAACTATATCTACATCAATCCATATCCATGAAAATGGAATTTTTCATTTAATAATAATTAAGAACTATTATAAAAAAGTAGATTTCCCTCTTTTTTCCTGACCGGGTGTCAATAAAGTTATGAAAGATTTTGATTTATTTATCTCTTATTTTATATATAATGGATTTACCTGGACTAATACATGATTTTCTTTTAGTCTTTCTGGGATTGGGTCTTATATTAGGGGGTCTGGGAGTAGTATTACTTCCCAATCCCATTTATTCTGCCTTTTCATTGGGATTTGTTTTTGTTTGTATATCTTTATTCTATATTCTATCAAACTCGCATTTTGTAGCTGCCGCGCAGCTCCTTATTTACGTAGGAGCCATAAATGTTTTAATCATTTTTGCTGTGATGTTCATAAATGGTTCAGAATATTCCAAAGATTTCCGCCTTTGGACCGTGGGAGATGGAGTAACTTCCGTGGTCTGCACAAGTATTTTTTTTTCACTAATTACTACTATTCCAGATACGTCATGGTACGGGATTATTTGGACTACAAAAGCAAGCCAGATTATAGAGCAAGATCTGATAAGTAATAGTCAACAAATTGGGATTCATTTATCAACAGATTTTTTTATTCCGTTTGAATTTATTTCACTAATTCTTTTAGTTGCGTTAATCGGCGCAATTGCTGTAGCTCGTCAATAATAACTCTTTAGAACCGGAAAACCCTTGTTATGAGCTATCACATGCATTTCCTTTTTCTATTTGACTTTGGTCTTTATTAGTTTGATCTATTCCCAATATATTCCTTTATTTCATTATTCTAGTCAATCCAATTGGTTAAATTGTTGTTCATATTGAAATGAATCGAGATTGATGAGGAGTTGGTTAATGATGCTCGAACATGTACTTGTTTTGAGTGCCTATTTATTTTCTGTCGGTCTATATGGATTGATTACAAGTAGAAATATGGTTAGGGCTCTTATGTGTCTTGAACTTATATTAAATGCGGTTAATCTAAATTTTGTAACATTTTCTGATTTTTTTGATAGTCGTCAATTAAAAGGAGCAATTTTTTCTATTTTTGTTATAGCTATTGCAGCTGCTGAAGCCGCTATTGGACTCGCTATTGTTTCATCAATTTATCGTAACAGAAAATCAACTCGTATAAATCAATCTAATTTGTTGAATAAGTAATATTATCCTATTAAAATAAAATTAGAATTTTCATAAATCAATTAAAATTAGCATGTGTGCCACGTAAGGTATGATCATGTTATCACAAAGATAAGAAATCAAAGTAGTTTGGCACTGTCAATCCAGAAAAAACCGGGTAACTCATCGATTCATCTAGTATTAGTATTTAAATATATAATTCATTTATCAAGTTACTAGATTGAAACTTTATCACGTTCAAAAATATCGATCCAATGTCGCATTCAGTAAAGATTTATGATACATGTATTGGGTGTACTCAATGTGTCCGAGCCTGTCCTACGGATGTATTAGAAATGATACCTTGGGACGGATGTAAAGCCAAACAAATAGCTTCCGCTCCAAGAACAGAGGATTGTGTCGGCTGTAAGAGATGCGAATCCGCCTGCCCAACGGATTTCTTGAGTGTTCGAGTTTATTTATGGCATGAAACAACCCGCAGTATGGGTATAGCTTATTAATACGTTACAGAAACCTCTCCTTGAGTCCATTTTTTTTTACCGCCAAAACATGTGCCCAAAAATAAGATATTTTTGGGCACATGTTTTTCTGGTCCAAGCGTATCTTGTCTTTACCACGAACAAATTTCCTTGGTTAACAATAATTGTAGTTTTACCAATATTTGCGGGTTCCTTAATTTTCTTTCTTCCCCATAAAGGAAATAGGGTAATTAGGTGGTATACTATATGTATATGCATGTTAGAACTTCTTCTAACAACCTATGTATTCTGTTATCATTTCCAATT